TTCAATGAAGCAAGTTTAGTTATTAGTAAAGCCGAAGTCAACGAGAGTACTACTATGAAAAAATTAAAACCTCGAGCTCGAGGACGGAGTTATGCAATAAAAAGACCCACTTGTCATATAAGGATTGTATTGAAAGATACATCTTTCTATGAAGAAGAAGATTTCTTTTTTGCTTAAAAAAATCCGAATGGAAAAAAAAAGAAGTACACAGATATGACATATCATTATATGTATAATAGTGGGGGATTATGGGACAAAAAATAAATCCACTTGGTTTCAGACTTGGTACAACCCAAGGTCATCATTCTATTTGGTTTGCACAAGCCAAAAATTATTCCGAGGGTCTACAAGAAGATCAAAAAATACGAAATTGTATCAAGAATTATATACAAAAAAATATGAGAATATCCTCTGGTGTAGAGGGAATTGCACGCATAGAAATTCGAAAAAGAATTGATCTGATTCAAGTCATAATCTATATGGGATTCCAAAAGTTATTACTAGAAGGCAAGACACGAAGAATCGAAGAATTACAGATGAATGTACAAAAAGAACTTAATTGTGTGAACCGAAAACTCAACATTGCTATCACAAGAATTACAAACCCTTATGGGCACCCTAATATTCTTGCAGAATTTATAGCCGGACAATTAAAGAATAGAGTTTCATTTCGCAAAGCAATAAAAAAGGCTATTGAATTAACCGAACAGGCAGATACAAAAGGAATTCAAGTACAAATTGCAGGTCGCATCGACGGAAAAGAAATTGCACGTGTCGAATGGATCAGAGAAGGTAGGGTTCCTCTCCAAACCATTCGAGCTAAAATTGATTATTGTTCCTATGGAGTGCGAACGGTCTATGGAGTATTAGGCATCAAAATTTGGATATTTGGGGAATAAGAATGGGGAATAAGAATACTTTCCTTGTCTTTACTCTTTACACTATATCCATTGATAAAAAAAAATAGAATAAAAAAAAAACTTTTTCTCTTAAATCAAAAAAATAAGCAATTCTGTAAGGTTGAATAAAAATTTGATTGATGATTTCATATAATTGCTATGCTTAGTGTGTGACTCGTTGGTTTTTTTTATAGGATAGAATTCCAAAAAAATGGACAGACCCCTACTGTGAACTAATAACTATAGAACTAATAACCAACTCATCGTTTCACATTATCTGGATACAAAAAAGCAGTCAAGATATGATATATTGGTCATATCATTGTAGCAACTGAAATCTTTCTTGCATAAAAAAAAATCAATCTGATTATGATATAAAAAAAGTATGCAGATAAAAGGAAGGTTGAGAGAAAGAAAGAAAAAGAATATCAATGATATAGGATTCCAATATATGTAAGGTTTATGAGTCATCTCATAAAAGGCAGTGTAATAAAGCATCAATACTGATTCATCCATAACTATATGAATCTATTCATAGAAAAAAATCAAGAGCATCGAGCCAATAAAGACTGAGAAGATTGACTCAAGAACAAATTTCATGAGGGGCTCCATTATAGAATTCAAACCTAACCATTAATTGCGAAGCGATGGGAACGATGGAACCTATGAATACGTAAGATTCTATTGAAAAATGAATCCTAATAATTCATTAGGGGGGATGGCGGAACGAACCAGGGACCAATTCATTTATTCCGAGAATTCATGAGCTAACCCTACAACTAAAATAGATATTGAAAGAGTAAATATTCGCCCGCGAAAGTTTTTATTAGATTACTCAATCTTCTTTTACATTACTCAATCTTGTTCGATCCAATATGATAATATGATCGATCAAAGGCAAAACAAAATAAAGATTCGTTATAAAAAAACGACATTATCTATAAATAAAAATAATTATCTAGAAAAAAAATACATATTTAAGTATATATCCAAACAAGATATAGAAATTTCTAATAGATTAGATGAAATCTCAAAGAATCCATGATTCAGTATATTGTCATAAGATTATAAAATTCGAATCGTTTCATTCGCGAGGAGCCGGATGAGAAGAAACTCTCATGTCCGGTTCTGTAGTAGAGGTGGAATTGAGAAAGAACCATCAACTATAACCCCAAAAGAACCCGATTTCGTAAACAACATAGAGGAAGAATGAAAGGAATATCTTATCGAGGTAATCGTATTTGTTTCGGTAAATATGCTCTTCAGGCACTTGAACCCGCTTGGATTACATCTAGACAAATAGAAGCAGGGCGACGAGCAATGACAAGAAATGTGCGCCGTGGTGGAAAAATATGGATACGTATATTTCCAGACAAACCAGTTACAGTAAGACCTACGGAAACACGTATGGGTTCGGGTAAAGGATCTCCCGAATATTGGGTAGCTGTCGTTAAACCAGGTAGAATACTTTATGAAATGGGGGGAGTAGCAGAAAATATAGCCAGAAAGGCTATTTCAATAGCGGCGTCCAAAATGCCTATACGAACTCAATTTATGATTTCGGGATAGGAACGTAGAACCAAAGGAAAGAAGTCTTGGGGATAAAAAAACAATTGCAGGTTTCTTTTTGACAAACAATATTTCTTTTTTTTTTACTTCGCCCTTTGCATTAACATTGAAAGAACAGATTAAAAAATGATATGATTCAACCTCAAAGCCATTTGAATGTAGCGGATAACAGCGGGGCCCGAGAATTAATGTGTATTAGAATCATAGGAGCTAGTAATCACCGATATGCTCATATCGGTGACATTATTGTTGCTGTGATCAAGGAAGCATTACCAAACACACCTCTAGAAAGATCAGAAGTGATCAGAGCTGTAATTGTACGTACTTGTAAAGAACTTAAACGTGACAACGGTATGATAATACGATATGATGATAATGCTGCAGTTGTGATTGATCAAGAAGGAAATCCAAAAGGAACTCGAGTTTTTGGTGCGATTGCCCGAGAATTGAGACAGTTAAATTTCACTAAAATAGTTTCATTAGCACCTGAGGTATTATAAGATGAGATCATACGTAATATAGTTCTATTATACATAGTATTTGGATGAAATAGATTAATTAGTGGATTAGGTTGTATCTGACGCATATCCCTTTATTTAATAAATAAAATATAAAAATAAATAAAAAATAGCATGTTGATTATATCAAAAATGGGAGGCAACCCAAAATTTAGTTTATCATGGGTAGGGATACTATTGCTGACATAATAACCTCTATACGAAATGCTGACATGAATAGAAAAGGGACGATTCAAATAGCATCCACTAACATCACGGAAAACATTGTTAAAATACTTTTAAGAGAAGGTTTTATCAAAAACGTGAGGAAGCATCAGGAAAACAACAAATATTTTTTGGTTTTAACCCTACGACATAGAAGGAATAGGAAAGGACCCTATCGAACTATTTTAAATTTAAAACGTATCAGTAGGCCTGGCCTACGAATCTATTCGAACTATCAACGAATTCCTAGAATTTTAGGCGGGATGGGGATTGTAATTCTTTCGACTTCTCGAGGTATAATGACAGACCGAGAGGCTCGACTCGAAAGAATCGGCGGAGAAATTTTGTGTTATATATGGTAATCTTTCTGATATCCGAATTGGATCCGGAATTTCCTATTTGTCAAAAGAAAAAGGGTGGGTTAGTTGATATCATTCCTACTACATTAGGTGATACTTCTAGGGCTTTTACCTAGAATGAAAGAACAAAAAAATGGATTCATGAAGGTTTCATTAATGAATCACTTCTCCTTCTAAATGGTATGTATGCTCGGGGTTTTTCAATAATGAAGATCTAATTCTAGGTTATGGTTCATGAAGGATCCGACGGAGTTTTATACGTATACGGTGGGGGGGAGGGGCAAAATTGAAGTAAGTCATTATGATTCAACCAGAGGGCGTATAATTTATAGATGCCACAACAAGGATTCGAATGATTAGGTTGTTTTTTCAACTTCAGCATTCCCTTCATGAGGATACAATTTGAGGTTCAACATTTCAAGAAACTTATTTTCTTCCAATAAATAGAGTCAGAATTAAGTTAAGGAACGACAACTATGAAAATAAGGGCCTCCGTTCGTAAAATTTGTGAAAAATGTCGACTGATCCGTAGGAGGGGACGAATTCTAGTAATTTGTTCTAATCCGAGACATAAACAAAGACAAGGATAATCTTTTGAAAAGGGGCTCTCTAATGTAAAGGACCCAATGAAAAAAATAGGATCTGTTTTGACATGAAATGGATATATCCATATATCTCGAATCTCTATTTATGAGATGATAAAGTATGGCAAAATCTAGACCAAGAACTGGTTCACGTACGAATGCCCGTAGTGGTTCACGTAAAAGTATACGTAGAATACCAAAGGGAGTTATTCATGTTCAAGCAAGTTTCAACAATACTATTGTGACTGTTACAGATGTACGGGGTCGGGTAATTTCTTGGTCCTCCGCCGGTACTTGTGGATTCAATGGTACAAGAAGGGGGACGCCATTTGCTGCTCAAACCGCAGCAGGAAATGCTATTCGGACAGTAGTAGATCAAGGTATGCAACGAGCAGAAGTCATGATAAAAGGTCCTGGTCTCGGAAGAGATGCAGCATTACGAGCTATTCGTAGAAGTGGTATACTATTAAATTTCGTACGTGATGTAACCCCTATGCCACATAATGGCTGTAGACCTCCTAAAAAAAGACGTGTGTAGAAATGAAAATAAAAGAGATTTCAAGAGAAATAAACGATTCAATGATCTGATCAAATAATATTATTATGGTTCGAGAGAAAGTAAGAGTATCTACTCGGACACTACAGTGGAAGTGTGTTGAATCAAGAGCAGACAGTAAGCGTCTTTATTATGGACGCTTTATTCTATCTCCACTTATGAAAGGGCAAGCCGATACAATAGGCATTGCGATGCGAAGAGCTTTGCTTGGGGAAATAGAAGGAACATGTATCACCCGTGCAAAATTTGAAAAAATACCACATGAATATTCTACCATAGTAGGTATTCAAGAATCAGTACATGAAATTTTA